ACAAAATAAGCAAAAAGAAAAAGGGCCTTTCTATTTTTTTTGGATCATACATAATTGCAATTGCATCGATTAATCCAAATTCGACTCTTTTTACCAACTTGATGAATCCGGGAATCTAGAAATTCATTTCAGACAATTGAACCTTCTCAAACTGTTTCTTTTTAAGAACCAAAAAGATTTGTGCCAGAGTAACAGATGCCAAGAAGAACAACAAACCTTGGACACGTAATGGATCTTGAAGTACTATTTCTGCATCTCCCTGACCAAACCCCCCCACATTAGGATTACTTGTTAATGGTTGATCAAGCTTGATGGATTCACCCTCCGAAACAAGAAGTTCTGGTCCTGGAGGTATAATATCAACCACTTGATGTCCGTCCGACGCATCAACTATGGTTATTTCATATCCCCCTTTTTCTTTACGTACTATTCTGTTTACTATACCCGCTGCTGTGGCATTATAGACTGTATTATTACTCTTGCTCCCGTCGGGATAAATCTGACCCCTTCCTCTGTTCCCACCTACGTATATGGGATACTTTAAGAAGTGAACGTCTTTTTTAGTAGCAGGGTCCGGGGACAAAATGGGAAAGACAATTTCACTATATTTCTGACCAGGAACGGGACCTATCACAAGAATATTTCTTTTATTGGGGCGATAGCTCTGAAAAGACAAATTGCCCATCTTTTCTTTCATCTCAGGAGAAATACGATCGGAAGGAGCTAATTCGAACCCTTCGGGTACAATAAGAACAGCCCCCACATTCAAAGACCCTTTTTTCCCATTAGCAAGAACTTGTTTCAGTTGCTTATCATAGGGGATTCTTACAACTGCTTCAAATACAGTATCAGGAAGCACAGCTTGTGGAACCTCAATATCCACGGGCTTATTAGCTAAATGGCAATTGGCACATACAATACGCCCTGTTGCTTCTCGTGGATTTTCATAACCCTGCTGCGCAAAAATAGGATATGCATTTGAAATAGATGTCCGAGTAATTACATATATCACGATCAATACAGAAATAGATCGAGTCATCTGTTCCTTTATCCAAGAAAAGGTATTTCTATTTTGCATGGTCCAATCATTGATCCCTTAAATTTCTACAATAAATTAGGTAGGTAGCTAGTCTAGTTCCCTACCCACGATTCTGCCATTGTACTGGAATATAGGAGGAGTCGAACCCCCTGCACGGGTAGAAGTATAAAGTGAGTCAGATTAAAAAAAAAAGGGTTTGTTTATGTACGAAGTAACATTATGATCTGATTGATAGCCGCGGGTCAAATGAATTCTTCATTCATTCATTGAATGATAAATCACTACAAGTGAAGGTGATACCCGATTTAAATAATGGAAGATCAAATATTTCAAAATTGTATCTAGAATAACTGGAAAAGTGGAAACAAGACCAGATATAATTTGATCGTTATAAGCAAATCCAAAATCTTTGTAGACCGAACCGATCATTAGTTCCCAACCATGGGGCGAGTGGAATCCGATACATAAATCGGTTAATAAAAGAATAGAAAAAGCTTTTATTGTGTCGCTTAAGTTATATAGGAATTCCTGAATCCAAGAATTAAGAATGACAAGTTCCTCATTACCCAGAATAGAATAACCACTTAGAATAGCGAAACAGATTATATTTGCCGAGAAGTGCAAAATAATATGGATATTATTTTCATTGTATATTTTGACCAATTGTATCGTTTCTTTGTGGATTCCTATATGAAGCTTTTGTATCTGTGTCTCCGGGTACTCCTTTATCATTTCATCCAAATGAAATAGTTCTTCTAATTCTATGAATCTTTCTAGAATGTTCTTCTCTTGAATATCATTCAAAAAAGTTTCGGATTGCCTGGTATTCCACCAATTAATAACCCAGGGCTCTAGACTTTTATTAAATGAAAGAGAGATCCACCACGGCAAAAATACTATAGATACAAGATATGGGAGAGGGGTCAATGCTTTTTTTTTTGACACTTTTTGTTCTGTGAATTGTTAATGAACCTACTTCATTCGTCGACTCCGTCTGATATTTCTATGAAGCATGAGTTCTATAACAAGGTATGTAACCTATGGATCCGTCTTTTTTTATTTGATTATTTGAATTCTTTATTTAGTCTTTGAATCCAGAAGGGGTATAGAAATAGAAGTTAGAATTAAAGATAAAAAGTCTGCCCCAAATGAAGAAATGAGTAAGTTCCCAGATATCTCAGATATCTAAATTGGTCAAATTACACCAATTGAATTGCATCTTCATTTGTTTCTTTCGATGAGTGCCCGAAAGACCCAATTCACACTTCAAGTAATGAGTATTAGTCGGGTTTCGAGACGAAAGAACTCCCCTTGGATCAATCAATTATTCCAAAATGTTTCACTAGATGCCCGCACCGCGGGAATAATTGAGGGGATATTTCTGAAGAATATTGATGGTGAAATCAAAAATGTGTGGGAAACCCGAGATAAATTGGATGTTTATGAAAGATGCAATCCTTTTCAAGGAGCAAAAGAAAGGATAAAAATCGATTGCAAAAAAGAGAGATAATTTACATCCGTCTGTATCTAACGTATCAATTCAACGAAATATTGGGTCTAAAAATAAAAATTCTGTACTGTATTCCGAAATGTTCTGTTCTGATATGTATGATGAATACATACTTACTAGACTTGTTACTAGTCTAACATAACAGAATTGGGTTGAGTTCCATATGCATAAAAAAGAGTTTTGGTGAACAACAATTTAATTATTAGGGTTGTTCCATATACGTCCACCTGTTTTATTCTATGGGCCACAGTGACAGTGGTATTAGACCAGAATATAATGGGGAAATAGAATCTAACGTGTTTTGCTCGAATCAACACCTTGAAAGAAACTTCAGTTCAGTTAGATTCTATTATCAGTTAGATTCTATTATATTAAAGGTTAAAGGGGATTCCTGCCTTTCTTATCTCATGCCGGGAAAGCATTCATTATTCAATTCATTTCAAAATACTTCAATTGGTACGCGCAAGAAATAGGCCGATTCAGCAGCTTTTTGTTCAATTTCTCGTGGAGTCAAATTCTCATCCGTACGAGTCAAGGGAATGGCTCCCTGGCCTCTAATTTCCATATAAAGGACACGGCGAGGATAAAGACCCCCTTTAACTTCCATTCTGATTGACTGGATATCTCTCATAAGGAATCGTAGAAAAACGCGGCGATTTTTTCCAGGAAATCCCCAACGAAAAATACACACTATCCCTTCTTTTCTATCGAATCGATCATAACCACTACCTACATTCCACAAAATTGTGGACCACAAATAGGAACTAATGAACAGACCGGCTATTCCATAGAAAGACATCACGATCCCGTGAGGGAAAAAAATTATTTGCTGAGACGGAAACAAAGATATGAGATTCCGACCAAGATAACTGGAAGTTCCAACCAATAAGAATCCTAGTGAGCCTAAAAAGAGGATACAGGCCCAGCAGAAATTACTTATTTTTCGAGACCCTGTTATAAGTTCTATCCATATACGTTCTGATCGCCAGTTCATATTAGATCCAGTTGCATTCTATTGGAATTGAGAGAATAGGCCAAATGAATTTTAATTTGACTTTACTCTTTTTTTTTGTCCCGAAGTAACTCTCATCAACTAGCACTATTATGATGTGAACCCTTAGGGGTAATTCATCAAATTGGGTAGATGTAAAATAATAACATCTTCTTCATACGATCCCACTATGTATATCTACATAACATATAGATACATTGACTTTCCATTTTTCCACTGATGTATTTTTTCTTAAAAAAAAAAGCTATACTGCATATATATGATATGCATTTTTTCATATATCATGTATCCGCATGCATAAGATTTTTTTTTGTTTTGTGTTCGAAAGGAACCATATCCAGACCAGACGTGGTACCATATTCTACTAAATGGATATCTGTATTATGATCCAAGTCCAAGTGTTGATTGATTAGATTTGGTCCCACTGAACCTAAACAATCTTGTTTTTTTGAACATGAAGAGATAAAGACGCCATTGCAATTGCCGGAAATACTAGGCCTACTAAAGGCACAAAAAAAGAGGGAAAGTTTAAATCTGTCATAGAATGGGTACCCCGATTTAATATTTGTACCTCTTATAAAGATATAGATATAATAAAATAAGTATGTGAATTATAAGTATTATATATTATATTATATTATATTATAAGTATTATTAAGTATATAATAAGAAGTACAACAAATGTAGAACTAAATAAGCGTGTTTATACGACTCCACACGAAATACATATAATCCGCTTTATTATTGTATTGTTGTTCTTGTGCCCTTAATCTTCTAATAAAGAGTTTCTTACGAGTTACTGAAGGATTTGTTAGGATTCGACCCGACAGGGATTCATAGTACAATACAAAATGTGGGTTCTCGGGAGATATAGAAATCTGAAGGAAATATAGAAAGATGCAACACTTTGATTATGGATTTTATCTATATTCTATATATTAATATAATACTATTAATATATAGAATAGTATTAATGTAATGGTAATGCGTAAGAAGTAATAAAAAACATGGAATTCTTTTGATTTTTTATTTTCATTTTTAAATTCTATTCCACGAAAGCAAGAATTCACTCTTTTCTCCTGTTGAAAGAGGGTTACTGATTAGTAATCAGTAATAGGGGTAGGAAAAAAAAAAATAGATTAGATCCGTACAAAAGAATGAAAAGTCATTATCTGAAACTTCTGATTCTAGAACTGAACTTATGTCACCAAAGAAAACTCCATTCTTCTTATTGTGACTTTGATTCCAATAAACTAAAGTTCGTTACAAATAATTGAGATTAGTGTTTTGAATTTTGATTCAAGGGAAAGAAGCCGTGTAGCTGAAATAACTCACTCAGAACGCCCTTTAAAGGATTACGCGGTACGATTAGGTCGAATAAGCCCTTAGAGAATAAATACTCAGCACCTTGTGAACCGTCGGGTACTGTCTTATTCAAT